TTTCGTACCCCCCTTTTTCTTTTCGTATTATTTTGCTTACTATACCTGCGGCTGTAGCATTATAAACCGTATTGTTACTCTTGCTCCCGTCGGGATAAATCTGACCCCTTCCTCTGTTTCCGCCTACATATATGGGATATTTTAAAAAGTGAACATCTTTCTTAGTGGAGGGGTCCGGAGAAAGAATTGGAAAGGTAATTTCACTATATTTCTGACCTGGAACAGGACCTATCACAAGAATATTTTTTTTAGTGGGGCGATAACTCTGAAACGACAGATTTCCTATCTTTTCTTTCATCTCCGGCGAAATACGATTGGACGGGGCTAATTCAAACCCATCAGGTAAAATAAGAACAGCCCCCACATTCAAAGCCCCCTTTTTTCCATTAGCAAGAACTTGTTTCAGTTGCATATCATAAGGAATTCGAACAACTGCTTCAAATACAGTATCAGGAAGTACCGCTTGTGGAACCTCAATATCTACCGGTTTATTAGCTAAATGACAATTGGCACATACAATACGGCCAGTTGCTTCGCGTGGGTTTTCATAACCCTGCTGTGCAAAAATCGGATATGCATTTGAAATGGATGCCCAAGTTATTATACATATCATAAGTGATACGGAAATGGAATAAGTAATCTCTTCCTTTATCCAAGAAAAGGTTTTTCGAGTTTGCATGGTCCAATCATTGATCCTGAAAATTTCTACAATAAAATTAGGTAGGTCGCTCGTATAGGTACCTATCCACGATACTGGTAGTTACTGAAAATTTTTTACTAAAATATAAGATATAGGAAGAGAATCCCTTGGATGTGATGTATAGAAAAAAAAAAAGAAATTCAATATAAAAAGAAAGAGAAAAAATAAATAATAATATTATATTACAGTAAAGATAAAATAATATAAAGAAAGATACAATCAAAGTAAGATTTTAAATATTACAGTAAAGATAAAATAATATAAAGAAAGATACAATCAAAGTAAGATTTTAAATATTTTATAAAGTAAGATTTTGAATATTTTGCTTATGTGTACAAAATAACAAAGATTCTAATGAGATTTTTGGATCATTTTTCAGTCATTCATTGAATGATAAATCACTACAAGTGACGGAGATACACGATTTAAATAACGGAAAATCAAATATTTCAAAATTGTATCGATAATGACTGGAAAAGTGGAAACAAGGCCAGATATAATTTGATCATTATGAGCAAATCCAAAATCTTTATAAACAGAACCAATCATTAGTTCCCAACCGTGGGGTGAATGGAATCCTATACATAAATCGGTTAATAAAAGAATGGAAAAAGCTTTTATTGTGTCACTTAAGTTATATAGGAATTCTTGAACCCAAGAATTAATAAAAAAAAGTTCTTCATTACTTAGAATAGAATAACCACTTACAATAACGAAAGAGATTATATTTGTCGAGAAGTGCAAAATCGTATTGATACGATCCTCATTATGTATCTTGATCAATTGGATCGTTTGTTTCTGGATTCCGATAGGAAACTTTTGTAAATGTATTTCCGGATATTCTTTTATCATTTCATCCAAGCGAGCGAGCTCCTCGAATTCTATGAATTTTTCTAGAAAACAATTTTCTTGGATATCATTTAAAAAAATTTCGGATTTACTAGTATTCCACCAACTAATAACCCAAGATTCAAAACTTTTTTTAAATAAAAAAGAGATCCACCAGGGAAAAAAAACTATATATATAAGATATAGAAGGGTAATAAATGTTTTTTTTTTTTTCCATTTTTCGTATGTGAATTTTTAATGAACGCACCTCATTTCTCGATTCTATATGATCTAATATTTCTATCAAGTATAAGTTCTCTTCCAAGGCTTCGAACTTATGAATCTATTCGCTGTTTTTATTTGTAAGCCAGTGGTTAGTCCTTGAATTTTGAAAAATGAAAGAATACAAAAAAAAAAATAGCCTAAAATAAAAAGAGTACACAAATGAAGAAAAAAATATTCTTTTTAGATATCTCAATTGCTCAATTTCGAAGCAATTTCCCCCTTTCCATAAATGTCCCCCAGAGCGACTCCAAATTCGGATTTAGAGATAAAAGAATTCCGTTCTATCAACAAAACAAATATTTCGAAAAAAAAAAAAATGGCCAATTTACCCATATCTCACAGGAATAATTAAGAAAGATTTATGAAGAATATTGTGATGTGATAATAAAAAATGAGTGGCAAAAGCAAAATAAGACAGAAAGGTTAGCATTCTAAGTGGTCCAGTCCTTTGCTCATTACATTAAGGTTAAGGAAGACAAAAAAAAGATAAAAAGAAACCTAGACTGACACATGAAAAAAAAAGTAGAGATAATTTCCAAGATAGAATCTACCGATACGTAACCTATCAATTTCAAATATTGAACATAAAAAGATAATTTCTTTCTATTTTATTCCGAAATGCTTTGTTTTGATCTATGAGATGGGTCTATTATTTTGATTTCTTACTTGTTTTGTTATTGGATTTAGTGAATTTACATACGCATAACAAAATTTTTAGATTAAAAAGTTTGATTTTCTAATTTGAATTATTCCGGATACGTATATATAATACGTATTCTTTAGTTCATCAGTTCATCAATATTGTGAAGAAATTCCAGTTAAGTTATGCTATATAAGTTTTGCTATAAAAAAAGAAGACTCTTGGATTTTTTCACTCCTGCTACGAAAATGCTCATTCTTCAACTAATTTTAAAATACTTCAATTGGTACACGCAAAAAATAGGCCAATTCCGCTACTTTTTGCTCAATTTCTCGTGGAGTAAAATTATCATCAGTACGAGTCAAAGGAACAGTCCCTCGGCCTCTTATTTCCATATAAGGGATACGCCGAGCGTAAATACCCTCTTTAACTTCTATTCTAATAGACTGAATATCTTTCATAAGGAATCGGAGTAAGATGCGACGATTTTTTCCAGGAAATCCCCAGCGAAAAATACATACTATTCCTTCTTTTCTATCGAATCGATCATAACCCCCACCCACATTCCACAAAATTGTGCACCACAAATAACAACTAATAAATAGACCAGCGATCCCATAGAAAGACATCACGATCCCTTGTGGAAAAAAAAGTATTTGCTGAGAGGAAAATAAAGATATGAAACTTTTTCCAAGATAACTGGAAATTCCAACCAATAAAAAACCCAATGAACCTAAAAAAAGTATAAAAGCCCAGCAGAAATTACTTATTTTTCGAGACCCCGCTATAAGTTCTATCCATATATGTTCTGATCGCCAACTCATACTAGATCCAGTTGCTTTTTTTTGGAAGTGGGAGACTAGCCCATTTGATTTGACTTTCTTTTTTTTTTGTTTCTGTTTCCGAAGTAATTTCCATCAACTCGCACTATTTTGATGTGAATCTTTAGGAGGAATTCATCGAATTCATTAGATTAACAAATAAAGTAGCTTCATCCTATGATCTCCTATCTACACATATATAACATGTTATATCGTATTAGATTATATCATATTAGACTAACTAGATATCTGTATTAGGATCTAAGTCTAGGCCTTGAAAAATAAATAAATGAAATCTACTTCCATCGTACCTAATCGGATCTAAAAAATCTTGTTTTTTTGAACATGAAGAGATAATGAAGCCATTGCAATTGCCGGAAATACTAAGCCCACTAAAGGGACAAAAATGGAGGGTAAGTTGTTGAGAATTGTCATAGAATGGGCACCTCAATTTAATATTTGTACCTGTTTATTTTTTCTTCTAATATTTTTTTTTCTTCTATCTTTTAATTGGAATTTTTATTTCATTTTTATATTATTATATTTAGATTAGAATATTTATATTCTAATAATTCGAATCGAATTTAATATTATTTTTTATATTAGAATATTCTATAATTCTTAATTATATATTATTCTATATCTATATTTAATTTCTATTAACATATTCTATATTCTAATATTCGATATTTATAAAATTTATTAATTATCCTATTTCTATATTTTCTATTTTTGTTTCATTTCTATTCGAATATTTCTATATTCTAGTATTTTGTTCTATTATTTTGAAGAGAAATTTTTGAATATTATTATTTATTATTATTAAATAGATTATTATTTTATATTATTTATTATTAAACTTTTTTATTAATTTTTTAATAATATATTCTAATTCTACATATTTTTTTATTTTTATATTATTCTATATATATTTCGATATGAGTAGATAGTTTTCTATTAATATTAACTATTCTATTAAATAATTTAAATAATTAAATAAGCAATTCTCTTAAAATGAAATTAAACATTAATTATTAAATAAATATTAATTAAATTAAATATTTCGAAATATTCTAAAATATTCTATTAAATTTCTATTTTGTAGTTCTACTATTAGATTTTAATATTCTATATTATTATTTTATTATTAATTATTATTTTATTATTATATTTCTATTTTTATTATTCTTTATTAATATTAAAATTAATATTAAATTTATATTAAATTTATATTTTATATTAATATTAATTCTTTCTCTTATTTCATTTCGTATTAATTCTTATCTTATTAATTAATTATTATATCTTAATAATTCTTATATTACTATATTAATATTACTATATTACTAGTAGTAATTCTTATATTACTAATCGAATTATTTAGTAATTATTTTAATTATTGGTAATAGTAATTAGTTTATTAGTAATTATTCCAAAGCTAATTTTAGAATCACTAAGATTTGTATATAATAAAATTATATCGAAATGAACATATATAATTCTAATAAAATAAAGTCCAAAGAGTATTGAACTAATTAAGTAACTTTTTTGTATTTCTACATGAAATATATATGATAATCCACCTATTTTTTATTCTTCTTTATATTATCTTTTTTTTTTTCTTGTCTTATAACTTTCTTTTTTTTATTTTAGTAAAATAAAAAATAACGAGTTTTTCTGCTTATAAATTCCCGAACACTTCGTTACAATTTCTAATCCGATCAAAAAATTGGGATTTTTTGTTTTTACCAAAAAGAGGGTATTCTCGCGATCGCGATATATATATATATATATATATATGAGACTCTACTTTTTTCAATTTTTGTATGCAGAAGTAAGAAAAAAAGATGAAATTCGTTTTATTTTTTATTATTTACCATTTTACCTTGCCGAACTTTTTTTTTCACGGAAAAAAGAATTCACTCTTTTTTCTATCAACAAGAAAAAAGAGTGAATATCGGCCAAAAAATTATCTGGATGATTCTTTACTACAATTTACTCTTATGTCACATAAAAATGCATTCGTGGTGTTTTTCCTTTGATTACAATAAAAAAATACCTGCTCGCCAGAAAAAAAAATTAACTAATTTCAATTTAATTAACTTTAATTAAGTTAAGGCTCTACTTGATTTAGGATTCAAAGGAAAGAAATCATGGAGCTGAAGTAACTCATTCAAAACGCCTTTTAAAAGATTCCGCGGTACGATTGAATCGAATAAGCCCTTATGGAATAAAAATTCAGCCGATTGTGAACCTTCAGGTACTGCCTTATTCAATGTTTGTTCAATTACTCTTTTACCGGCAAATGCAATATAGGCGTTAGGTTCAGCAATAATGATATCTCCCAACATCCCAAAACTAGCTGTCACCCCACCAGTTGTAGGAGACGTAAGGATTGACACATAAAATAACTTTTTATTCGATTGATAATCATATAAAGCAGAAGATATTTTAGCCATTTGCATCAAGCTCAAACTTCCTTCTTGCATTCGTGCTCCTCCGGAAGCACATACTAAAATAAGAGGTAAAAATTGATTGGTAGCATACTCAATCAAACGAGTAATTTTCTCACCTACTACGGATCCCATACTACCCCCCATAAACTGAAAATCCATAACCCCAACTGCTACGGGAATGCCGTTTAGTTGACCTGTGCCTGTTTGAACAGCCTCGGTTAATCCTGTCTTTCTTTGATAAGAATCAATACGATCTTTATAAGGTTCCTCTTCGGAATGAAATTCAATGGGATCCAGAGATACCATGTCTTCATCCATAGGATCCCAAGTCGCTGGGTCAATCAAAAGTTCAATTCTATCTGAACTATTCATTTTCAAATGATATCCACATTGTTCACAAAGATTCATTTTTGACTTCAAAAATTTCTTATAATTTAATCCATAACAATTTTCACATTGAACCCATAAATGCTTGTATTTTTGAGTTATATCGAGATCATTAGAACTTTCTCTTATAACCAAATCGCTACCATTCGTGCTAGTTATTAGACTGGTACTCTCGTTTTCACTACTATTTTCGCTTTCACCACAAATGTAACTATAAATGTAACTTTCGCTATAATAGTTACTACCACTAAAAATAGAACTATCAATACAGATTTGAGAGCGAAGATAACGGTCAATGCAACTATTGATGTAATTATTCCAACTATAGTTAGTATCATACATATAATGATCATATTGGGAGTCGCCAATCCTAGACCCATTATTCAGATAACTAGAACTCCAATAACTAGAAAAAGAACTTTCTAGTTCACCCAGAAAAGAATAATCAGTCTCAATCTCAAAAACTTTATTTTCTATATCAAAATAGATGGAATAACTGTCCTTATTACTATCCTGAACTAAAAAAGTTTCATCAACGCTGAAATCCCAAATGTCCCTGACGCCGACTAAATGATCAACATTACTGGAACTCGAGTTGTCACTATTACTCCAACTATGGATGTGTTTATCTGTATCATTTAGAATCGGGTCTTCACTTATACTGGTATTTTCAAAAGGATTGAAACTATCCATTGATTTACCTAGCCTACACCTGTATCCTAATTCCACATTGGATAAGATCGAATTGAACCACCATTTTTCCATAGAACTTTCTTGCTGCTATTTCCATCAAAATAAATAGATGAATAGTCATTCGATGAAAAATCATTTAACTATTTTTTTGCCTCTCAAAATAAGTATATAGATCCAATCAACAGGATTATTAACTAAATAAAGAGTGGGTATTAAAAAAAAATGATTCTCTTTTCCTTTTTTGTAAGAAACCGGAGTATCACTTCACTATATATGATATTTTATGAGGGAATCATGTTTTCAATTTTTTTTTTTTCGAAGTGTAAGTAGAAAAGTAATTTGTTATATTGTGTCAAATTCGCATCAAGAAAAGTAATATTTCTTTTCTCCTAAAAGAAATGAAAAAAAAAAAAAAAACACATTTTTTTGTAAAATCTCGTCTATTAATAAGTTTATATTCCAACACGGAAAGAAAAGGACAATATACAGGATAGGTATAAGAAGTTGTGATACTAGTCTATCTGAAACTGGGGAATAAAAAAGAATACACCAATCCTATAGATCCTTAGGGTTAATTGTGGATCCAAGATAAAAATAGAAAGGTTTGAGTTGCTTAGTCTTCTATTTTGTCTTTAAAATCTTGTATTGTATATTTAGTTAAATATGTATCTATCAAAAATGTATACATAT